AGATGAGATCAGTAAGTAGAAATTTACTGAAATGAAATCTTTGTTAGATCGTCAATATTGTACCAAGGGTGTCTTTCGAGTATACCGAATCAGTATAGCTATCCTTCTTCTGACACAGCAACGAAATTTCACAATCAGTGGCGAGATCAAGTACTAGATAATTTCTTTCTTCTTTCCTTGTTGGTTGTCTCAATGTACTCAATAGAAAATTCCTCAAAGTTTGAGAGTATAAGAAATTTTTATAGTATAAGATGAGGCTTCTCCACATTATTAGCTTCAGACTAGAAACTGAGGATCAATTAAAAGGTGAATTCGACGGATTGGTTTCTAATAATTTATGAAGGAAATTATCATATTTCTACAATTCAATTAGATGCAAAATCTAGAAATCTACTTTTTGTGGTTGTCGAAGATGTTTTTTGTTGGAACCTCCTCTTTTTCTTTTATTAGACACAAAAAAAAAGAGGGGGTTAAAATAGATATTTTTCCTATTTTCTTCCATATTAATTCAAAGTTGAATGAAGTTAAACAACAAAGTTCTTATTCTTTTTTTTGTTTTAAAATTCATTATTATTTTCATTATTTTAATTAGATTAGTTTACTCAACTCACGAGTTGCTCAATAAATCTGTTGATTTGGAATCACAGGATGGGTAGATGTCACAGATGGTGAATTGATTTCTTACCTATGTCACTATATTTTTCTTCGTCTGTAATGATTGATTGATGAATCAAAAATTTTCAATTGTATCTTTCAATGGTATTTTTGTTTATCTTCCTATTTTTTTTTCTCAAAAATGGAAACTTAGGGACGTGCTTTATAATCATATGTATAAAAAAAAAAAGAAAATATTTCATTTAGCTTCTTTATGCCCATTATAACTAGTTATTTCGGTTTTCTACTAGCGGCTTTAACTATAACCTCAGCTCTATTTATCGGTCTGAGTAAGATACGACTTATTTGATTTGAAATTATGAAATGAATTGGAAATTTTGGGATATTCTATAGTTCCTTACCGTGTCAATTTCCAATTCTTGGTCATTGAGATTAATGGTCAATACAGATTAATATTTAAGGATAGATATTACCTCCCCCTTTCCCTTTCAAACAAATTAAAATGATTGAAGTTTTTCTATTTGGAATTGTGTTAGGTCTCATTCCTATTACTTTGGCTGGATTATTCGTAACTGCATATTTACAATACCGGCGTGGTGATCAGTTGGACCTTTGATTAATTAACATCTCTTTGTTTATGGACCTCCTATTTCTTTGTTTTAATCCTAATCCACAGGAGGTCAAATTCATACTTTAGACTGCTGTTCAATTATTTCAGTGTCATTCTCGATATAACAAGAATGGAAATGGAATCACGCTCTGTAGGATTTGAACCTACGACATCGGGTTTTGGAGACCCGCGTTCTACCGAACTGAACTAAGAGCGCTTAATTTTCATAAAGAATTTTACGTGACCCCAATACATCGTGCATGCATATACTATATCAATATATCAATATATATTGATATTGAGTATGTATGTCCAATTTGAATCGTGATCCCTTGTTACTGCTCATACGATAACTAATAGTTAGGGATAGGGATGACAGGATTTGAACCCGTGACATTTTGTACCCAAAACAAACGCGCTACCAAGCTGCGCTACATCCCTTTCAATTGGTTTCCAGTGTCATTGGAAAGAATCTTTGTTTTGTTTTCCACATTTTTTCTTTTCTCCGTTGATATGATATATATCATCCTGCCTTTTTTTTTCTTTCTTTTTAGTTTCATATCCTATAATATAGGATATGAAACTAAAAAGAAAAATATTCTATAGAATCTATAGAACAAAGAATCTATAGAATAAGAATAAAATAAGAATATTTAATTAATTAATTAATTAATTAAAAAATAGAATATATAGAGTATAATAATAAAAAGAATATTCTAGAATATAGAATTTCTACTCTATATAATAATAATAGTAATAGAATTAAGAATAATCAAATTCTTATAATAATCAAAATTATAATAATAAAAGACTTATTATATTATGAAATAAAAAGAAATAGGAAATTCCCCTAAAACGGAAAAATATTTTTAGGGAATGCTCGGGCAGAAATAGACCTTTTTTTTGTTAAAAAAAAGATATCTAATGAATCGTTGTACATTTCAATTTGAATTAGGAATTCTGACGACAAATACAAGTGGTTATTAACTAAATAACCATCTGATCATATTCCTATATGTAATTATGTATTAAAATTTACAATAAAGAATAAAAGGAGGATTTTAAATGCGAGATCTAAAAACATATCTCTCCGTGGCACCAGTGGTAAGTACTCTATGGTTCGGGGCTTTAGCGGGCCTCTTGATAGAGATCAATCGTTTATTCCCAGATGCATTGATATTCCCCTTTTTTTCATTCTAGTTATTGGCACGGGAAGGGGTGAAGAAGATTAGAGATCCAATCAAATATCTGTGATTAACCCCCTCTTCTTTATTTCTTTTTTTTTTAGAATTAGAATAGAATAAGTTAGAAAAGAGAAAGAATAAAGGTGGATTCGGCCTCAGCGAAACTCGGAATCTGGGCCAGGCTTCAATTCCATTTCTATTAATAATAGAGTGAGACCAGAAATGGAAATGGAATGGCTAGGGCGGGGCAACAATATCATACAAGAGACTTAAATTAAAACTGAAATACTGTACTGTGATTCGAAATATAGTTCGAAATCATTGTATTACTTAATTATTACTGTACTATTGTACTATATTAATACTATATTAATTACTGTACTATATTAATTGGAACGAAATCTTTCATAATTTGATTTCAAATTCTCAACTTCTACTTTTTTTTGTTCCTTTCTTCTTCTTCGCTTCGAATCCGAAAATAGAAGAATTAAGTGAATCAAAAACCCAAAGGAGGTTCATGGCCAAGGGTAAAGATATCCGAATAACGGTTATTTTGGAATGTACCAGTTGTGCTCAAAATAGTTTTAATAAGGAATCAACAGGTATTTACAGATATATTACTCAAAAGAATCGACACAATACGCCTAGTCGATTGGAATTGAGAAAATTCTGTCCCTGTTGTTGCAAACATATGATTCACGCAGAGATAAAGAAATAGATAAAATTAATCGCGTCTGTGTCACCCTTCCAAAGGAACATGAAAAATGATCTATTTTTCATATATATTCTATAAATTATATATAGAACTTTTTATAACATATATTTCATTATATAACAACATATATTAAAAAAAAAATAAATAATAAATAAATAAAAAGAAAAATATAAATAAAACAAATCCTTTTTTATAAGAAATAGGATTTTCGGGATAGGAATAAACAAACTATGGATAAATCTAAGCGACTCTTTCTTAAATCCAAGCGATCTTTTCGTAGGCGTTTGCCCCCGATTCAATCGGGGGATCGAATTGATTATAAAAACATGAGTTTAATTAGTCGATTTATTAGTGAACAAGGAAAAATATTATCTAGACGCGTGAATAGATTGACCTTAAAACAACAACGATTAATTACGATTGCTATAAAACAAGCTCGTATTTTATCTTCGTTACCTTTTCTTAATAATGAAAAAAGATTTCTTAATAATGAAAAACAATTTGAAAAAAGCCAGTCGACCGCTAGAACTAGTACTACTGGTCTTAAAAAAAAAAAAAAATAACTCTTCAATTGAATTCAAATTTGAATCTAAACTCAAATCAAATGTGGATTGATGTTTTGTTCGAAAACTACGACAATCCAATTTGGGTTGTTGTGTTGTAAGAAAAAAAGATAATAGGTGAAGAAGAATAAATCTTTTTTTTTATTGAGCGTGGTTGTTCATTTTGATGATTTTATCATAATCAAATCATATGAATTCTATTTTATCATACAAATCTCTACTCTATTACCTTCCCGGAGTTCAGTCTCCGGGGAATTTATATTTTATGATCTCGTTGGCAATCATAAAAAGACAATTTCCTTTTAATATAGCTATTTGTGCAACTATTTTACGATTAAGAAGCAATTGCCTCTTGTACAGATTATACATTAAATTATGATAACTGTGGTATATTTTTTTTGGATTCTTACCAATTACTGCATTTATTCGACTGATCCACAAACCGCGAAAATCTCTTTTTTTCCTATCTCTATCCCGATGAGCCGAAACCAAAGCTTTTATTTTTTGTTGAGTAATAGTTCGAGTAAGTCTTGAATGAGCCCCGCAAAAGCTTGAAGTAAATAAACGAATTTTTGTCCTCCGTTTCCGAACTATATATCCTCGTTTAATTCTGGTCATTGAATAAATGAGACTTTGATGAATAACTATTTGATTTCTTTTCTTTCAGTTATTCTTTTCCCCTTCCTAGTCTATTAATAACAAAAATATATTCTTCCAATGTATAAAATTAAAATTCCAAAGGCTTTTGCTACTATAACCAACCTTCCCAACCACGATTTTTTTTCTTTTTATTTCTAAGCATTTAACCTCGAAATAAGAAATTGTATTGATACTAGGTATCAAAAAAACATAGTAAATTAAATAGAAATAGAGAAAGAAATGGTGGGTTCCATCGTTTCTATAATTACTTTTTAAACGGCGAGGTCCTCTATATACACCGGAGCCCCTTCCTTCATTTAATCAATGTTATTGTTAACTTGTATAGTTCACACTCTTTGGCTCTACTCATGAAATATCTAGTAATAGGTCTTTCACAACGAAATCTAGCTATACAGTAACGGCATTTAAGTATGAAGATTAGCTGGGTAGTTGACCCTCTTAGTCCGTTCTTGCAAAAATAAGGGCATCATTTTTCCGCTTTTTAATTGAAATAGGATTTTCCCCGCTTAATGGATAACCATTTGCTACCAATGGGGAAGTCTTTCTCATCTTAAATTGCAAATTGAGGTGATTGGGTTTGCACCAATCGAAACCATAAATTTGATACACAATAGAAGAATATATATATATATTTAATAGATTTTTTTAGATTTTTTTTTTTAAGTTAAGATAGTGAATGAAAGAACTCCATTCACACTATCTTAACCGATCACCGATACTGGAATAATTTATTTCCTTTCTTTTGTCTTAGTCTATGATCTGAACGAGTCGCACATACACCCTAATACACGTTCCTCGGCGCTGAGGGCATCCCCGAAGAGCGGGGGATTTCGTGACATTTCGGATTGGCTGTCTTGTGTTTCTAATAAGTTGTTTCATAGTTGGCATGGTGAGTCATATAGATAATGAGCTGGTTTAGATCAATCCTAACCCGATTTAATGAATTAATCTATTAATTCATTAAATCGGGTAATAAGATTAAGAAGATAAAAAAAAAATAAAATCTCAAATCGTGTAGTTGCGAAAAATCCGTGGTGCAAATTTTTTATTCAACCGCTACAAGATCAACAATTCCGTGGGCTTGGGCTTCTGCTGCTGACATAAAAACATCCCTTTCCATGTCTTCGGATATAAGCCATAGGGGTTTGCCCGTTCTTTGTACATAAACCCTTGTGATAGTTTCGCGCAGTTTCAGTAGTTCTTCCGCTTCCAGGATAAATTCTCCGGTTTGTGCCTCATAAAAAGAACTAGCGGGTTGATGGATCATTACCCTGATGATAGAACATCATAAAGGTTTTCTCTATCTCGCATGATAAGGCGAGAGGAATAAATAATAATAAAAAAAAACAAACAAAGATAGAATTGAAGAACTGTACAGGCATCTTTTGCCTAAAGCATACGGCTTTACTATGAATTTATTTTGACCTTCCATCGAATAAATAGAAAATATACTGGGCCTATCATATCAGACCCAGATCATTAAATGATCCAATAACCATCCCTCCTTTTTTAGAGTATTTCAAAAAATACTATGATGGTTCCCTTGCTTTATTATTTCGTCTGTTATTCAGCAATTTCCAAGTTTCGTTTTTTTTTTTCATATTCTTTCATAACATAACATAAATATTGTTAAAAGCTTTCCGGTGTGAAAACTGAAAACAAAAAACTTTGTGACACTGAAATAGTAGGCTCCCGATAGATCAGATAAAATTGTAAATACGCTTTTTTCATAGTAATTTTTCGATACATAATCGAATGGTTTTGAAAAAAAAAAATTTGCATATCGAACTCGAAGTGCCATGCTATTATTACTTAATATTCATATGGCGAAGGCATAGTCTTTTATTTGAGAAAGAAAAGACTCATTGGCACCAAGCGTGAGGGAATGCTAGACGTTTGGTAATTTCTCCTCCTGCCAAAATAAAGGATCCCATTGAAGCGGCTAATCCCATGCATACTGTCTGTACATCTGGTTGTACAAATTGCATAGTATCATAAATAGCTATTCCGGGTATTACCCATCCGCCCGGAGAGTTTATAAACAGATACAAATCTTTGTTATCGTGCTCTATACTGAGATAGACCATAAGGCCAATAAGTTGATTCGATATTTCACTATCAACCTCTTGGCCTAAAAAAAGTAGTCTTTCCCGATAAAGTCGGTTGATTAGGATACAATTTTATCCCTTAAGAGCCGTACATGCACCTTTTGATGCATACGGTTCACCAAAAATCGCAAAAAGGAATCAATGTGTAAATTTCAACGCTCTTTCCTTTTTCATAATGGACTTTTTCGAACTTCTAACGAAAGGTCTTTTTCTTACATTTTTCAAGAAAGACGACTTTTGACCCCTTATATCTATATTATATATCTATATTTATATATCTATATTATATCTATATTAATCTATATTATATTATAATAGAATATAAGAAAAAAAAAATACTGTACTAACCTTATTGAACTAACTTCTCATTGATGTATTGTTTTCATCGAGATCGGATCCAAATCGCAATGTAATTTTCTTGTTTCTGAATGAGCTTCTTCAATTCTTTAATTCTTTTAGGTTTCTGTTCCTACTCGGAGTAAAGATCTGCCCGATTTGGATTTGCACATATAGGACAAATACTGCAATACCACGTCTTTTTGATACGACTTCCCTTTTTCTGAATTTCTTATTTCATGTTTTCTGCAAAATATATGACATGATAAAAGTAGTAATCGTAGATATATTACCAATTGGTTTTTTTTCTAAACAGAGCCTGGATGCTTCACTTTATTGGTCCAACCAAGCCAACCATAAATTATTCTAAATTTAGAATAGTAATCTGGATACCCCCCCCAAAAAACCAAAAAATCGATCTAATTGCACTTCATTACACTTCACGCTCAAAATTTTTGATGATTCAATCAATCTTTTGGGGGGTGAAAGAGAGGATATCTCGATCGGGGGAGAGAACGGGGAAATCCCATATGGCTCAATATATCTGAAAAGTCACACTATATGTCAACCCAAGATGCATCTTCCTCTCCAGGACTTCGAAAGGGTACTTTTGGAACACCAATAGGCATTAAATGGAGAAAAAGAATGGAGTAGAATATCTCACTTTGATGTGGAAACGTAAGAATGGGTTTATTGTGTTAAAAAAGATTTGTCTTTATCATATTGTATTTATAAATCATAAATAAAAAGGGAAGACCAAATGAATAAAGGAAAGTTCTTACGAATAGGTCCTTTGAGTGATAAACAAATATGTCTGCATTCATTGATATAAACACTCATATAAAATAGGGCAACCCCCCCCCCACCATTGCGTATTGTTACTTATCGGGTATAGAATAGATCTGCTTCTTTTTGTTCCTACGAAGATAATTGTTCCATTATTACTAAAAAACTAGAACAAATATTAATCCTTTACCCGAGAGAATCTACTGAAAAAGGGGGGGTCCATAGTATAATTTTTTCCAGTGCAATAAAGTTACATAGTGTCTATTTTTTGTTGATATAAGAGGTATTCTCATGGGTTTGCCTTGGTATCGTGTTCATACCGTTGTATTAAATGATCCCGGCCGTTTGCTTTCTGTCCATATAATGCATACAGCTCTGGTTGCTGGTTGGGCCGGTTCGATGGCTCTATATGAATTAGCAGTTTTTGATCCCTCTGATCCTGTTCTTGACCCAATGTGGAGACAGGGTATGTTCGTTATACCCTTCATGACTCGTTTAGGAATAACCAATTCGTGGGGCGGTTGGAGTATCACAGGGGGGACTATAACGAATCCGGGTATTTGGAGTTACGAAGGTGTGGCCGGGGCACATATTGTGTTTTCGGGCTTGTGCTTTTTGGCGGCTATCTGGCATTGGGTCTATTGGGATCTGGAAATCTTTTGTGATGAACGTACAGGAAAACCTTCTTTGGATTTGCCAAAAATTTTTGGAATTCATTTATTTCTTGCAGGGGTGGCTTGTTTTGGTTTTGGCGCATTTCATGTAACAGGATTGTATGGTCCTGGAATATGGGTGTCCGATCCTTATGGACTAACCGGAAGGGTACAACCCGTAAATCCCGCATGGGGTGTGGAAGGTTTTGATCCTTTTGTTCCGGGGGGAATAGCCTCTCATCATATTGCAGCAGGAACATTGGGCATATTAGCGGGCCTTTTCCATCTTAGTGTGCGTCCACCCCAACGTCTATACAAAGGATTGCGTATGGGAAATATTGAAACCGTCCTTTCCAGCAGTATCGCTGCTGTCTTTTTTGCAGCTTTTGTTGTTGCTGGAACTATGTGGTATGGTTCAGCAACTACCCCGATTGAATTGTTTGGTCCCACTCGTTATCAATGGGATCAGGGATACTTCCAGCAAGAAATATATCGAAGAGTTGGTGCTGGGCTAGCCGAAAATCAAAGTTTATCAGAAGCTTGGTCTAAAATTCCTGAAAAATTAGCTTTTTATGATTACATCGGCAATAATCCGGCAAAGGGGGGATTGTTTAGAGCGGGCTCAATGGACAATGGAGATGGAATAGCCGTCGGTTGGTTAGGACATCCTATCTTTAGAGATAAAGAGGGGCGTGAACTTTTTGTACGTCGTATGCCTACTTTTTTTGAAACATTTCCGGTTGTTTTGGTAGACGGAGACGGAATTGTTAGAGCCGATGTTCCTTTTCGAAGGGCAGAATCGAAGTATAGTGTCGAACAAGTAGGTGTAACTGTTGAGTTCTATGGTGGCGAACTCAATGGAGTCAGTTATAGTGATCCCGCTACTGTGAAAAAATATGCTAGACGTGCTCAATTGGGTGAAATTTTTGAATTAGATCGTGCTACTTTGAAATCGGATGGTGTTTTTCGTAGCAGTCCAAGAGGTTGGTTTACTTTTGGACATGCTTCGTTTGCTCTGCTCTTCTTTTTCGGACACATTTGGCATGGTGCTAGAACCTTATTCAGAGATGTTTTTGCTGGTATCGACCCAGATTTGGATGCTCAAGTAGAATTTGGAGCATTCCAAAAACTTGGAGATCCAACTACAAGAAGACAAGTAGTCTGATAGAACATTCTTTTGTTCCTTTTCGACTTTATTTTATTTTGTTTTTGTTGTGATTTGAATTTGACATAGGGAACCGGATAAATCTTGATTTGAATCATTGCATTTTGTTTTACTCTTGTTCTTTCTTTTTCTTTATCCGGGAGAGGATCCCCCAAAAACAGGTATGAAAGCTATAATTGTAAACCACGATCAAATCTATGGAAGCATTGGTTTATACATTCCTCTTAGTCTCGACTTTAGGAATAATTTTTTTCGCTATCTTTTTTAGAGAACCCCCTAAAGTTCCAACTAAAAAGATGAAATGATTTTTAATTATCTCAATTGAAGTAATGAGCCTCCCAATATTGAGATATTGGGAGGCTCATTACTTCAACTAGTCCCCATGTTCTTCGAATGGATCTCTTAGTTGTTGAGAGGGTTGCCCAAAAGCAGTATATAAGGCATACCCAGTAAAACTTACAAGTAAACCAGATATAGAGATGGCAACTAGGGTTGCTGTTTCCATTATTATATAATTTCAAGACCACAATGGATCTGATAAGATCCTTTATTTACAGCGGAATGGTATACAAAGTCAACAGATCTCAATGAATAAAAAATAGGACTTATGGCTACACAAACCGTTGACGGTAGTTCTAGATCTGGTCCAAGACGAACTGTTGTAGGGGATTTATTGAAACCATTGAATTCAGAATATGGTAAAGTAGCTCCGGGGTGGGGAACTACTCCTTTGATGGGTGTTGCAATGGCTCTATTTGCGATATTTCTATCTATTATTTTGGAGATTTATAATTCGTCCATTTTACTGGACGGAATTTCTATGAATTAGATTCACAAGAACCGACTAACTAGCTTTTCAATAGAAAGTCAAGTTAAGCATTTAGGTCTTTGATTTTTAGCCCATTCCTTTTTGATTTGGTAGTTCGACCGTGGAATTTCTTTGTTTCTGTATTTCCGGAATATGAGTGTGTGACTTGTTATAATTGATCCTATTGATAGTACAGAACATAAAATAGATCTGTCATCTTGATAGAGATGGTTTTACCCCATCAGATATTTATTCTAGTATCTGGAGCACGGAATATAGAAAATAGATTCGAAAGTATTAGAACTATGATTCATACTTAATATTTAGACCTCGCAACCGGACTTAAAAATCTTTTTCAAAGAGTTAGAAGTTAAGTTATAATAAATCGAAAGATTTTGATTCTTTCAAACCGCCACCGCTTATCTTTATTTTGATCAAAGGACAAACCTTTCTTTGGATTTTTTTCATTATATCTATTCATTGAATATGTGATGATCCAGTAGTTCTTACTCAGGGAATTTTTGGGCTTAGATTAAAGGTTTTTTTTTCAATCATCGTGGTTCTGGTATGAATCTGAGGTTTTTTTTAATTGATTCATAGGGTCTTAACAAGAGAATTCCTATCAAATAATAAAGAAGACAGCAGTAAAGTCGCATTACACACACAAATAAAAAATAACACAAATAAAAGAAAAAATGAAGTAAATAGAATATTCAAGAGGCCTGTAACGATCAAGATAAAGACGAGTGAGCCGACTTGAGATTTTGGCATTATAACCACAAAGAATAGCTTTCGGATTTCTACTTTTTCTTATCTTCAGAGAAGATTGGAATCATAGGATTAAGTTAAGAGGTTTCAAACTTTCTATTACACATATCCGTTTCCGTTACAACCAGTATTGGGGTATTTCTGTTTGAGCCGTACGAGATGAAATTCTCATATACGGTTCTCAGGGGGGAGTTCCCTTGGTTTACCTATCTCAATAAAGTCTATGATTGGTTCGAAGAACGTCTTGAGATTCAGGCGATTGCCGACGATATAACTAGTAAATACGTTCCTCCTCATGTCAACATATTTTATTGTTTAGGAGGAATTACACTTACTTGTTTTTTAGTCCAAGTAGCGACGGGGTTTGCTATGACTTTTTATTATCGTCCGACCGTTACTGAGGCTTTTGCTTCTGTTCAATATATAATGACTGAGGCTAACTTTGGTTGGTTAATCCGATCAGTTCATCGATGGTCGGCAAGTATGATGGTCTTAATGATGATTCTGCACGTATTTCGTGTGTATCTCACTGGTGGTTTTAAAAAACCTCGCGAATTGACTTGGGTTACGGGTGTAGTTTTGGCTGTATTGACCGCATCTTTTGGTGTAACTGGTTATTCCTTACCTTGGGACCAAATTGGTTATTGGGCAGTCAAAATTGTAACAGGTGTACCTGAAGCTATTCCTGTAATAGGATCGTCTTTGGTAGAGTTATTACGCGGAAGTGCTAGTGTAGGACAATCTACCTTGACTCGTTTTTATAGTTTACATACTTTTGTATTACCTCTTCTTACTGCCGTATTTATGTTAATGCACTTTCCAATGATACGTAAGCAAGGCATTTCCGGTCCTTTATAGAGAATATGGATCATATATATTTGTAATCAATCATTTATCATTTGGGGGAGGAACAATAGTATTTCATTGCTACAAATATGGATTATTTAAAAGAATAAGACATGTATTTGGATATTTCCCTTCAACTTAACAAAATTGGATTATTTATTTTATTTGACATACACGAATAGTTGAAGGGAATTCTCCGAAGAAAAAATGGATTATGGGAGTGTGTGATTTGAACTATTGATTGGACCGCGCAGATATATGACTTTCCCTTATCTGCCACATTTGAATTTACAATGAAATGTGTCTTTGTTCCAACCACCGCGCAAGCCCCCTACAGAGGATAGGCCGGTTCGCTTGAAGAGAATCTTTTCTATGATCAGACTCGATCATGTCCTGCATGAACAGGCTCTGTAAGATCCAGTAAAATAAGTGATGTGGTATAATCCAGATTATGTCTTATCTATTTCACTTAACTTAATAGTATGGAAATGCATTCATTTCCTATGCATTGACTCGATTTATGATACTATCGGAGTGAAACAAGTAGATCTAAAGAAGAACAGAGGTTAGATTATATTAGTAACAAGTAAATCCTTTGTATGTAAAAAGTCCCGAGATTCTTTTTTTTGGGGGTAGGGGGGGATAACAATCGCAAGGTCTGAGATGACCCAAAAAGCACTATC